TTCTAAAGAATTAAAAAAAAGAATAAAAAAACTCAAAACTAAGTCTTTTCTGGTTTTAAGGATTTTCAAAGAAAGAGCAACAATTTTCCTAAAAGTCGCAAAAGAAATTAAACACTGGATTATCAAAAACTTTCTTTTTATAAAAGGAAAAATGAAAGACCTTTCAAAACGAAATCTAATTCCATTATTTGGCCTGAGAGAAATATATGAATTAAATGAAACTAAAAAAGATTCAATAATGAGTAATCAGATGATTCATGAACTATCTGTTCAAAAAAAATCCACGGAGTGGATAAATTCTTCACTCAGCGAAAAGAAAATTTTTTTTTTTATTGATAGAATAAAGACAATCAGAAATAAAATAGAAGGAATTTCAAAAGAAAAACAAAACCTAACAAATAGTTGTAACAAATCGCGTTATGGTTATAAAATAATTAAGTCATCAAAAAAATTTTGGCAGACATTCAAAAGACAAAATACCCGATTAATTCGTAAATCTGTGTTTTTTTTTAAATTTTACATTGAACAACTGTCTATAGCTATTTTTATAGGAATAATTAATATTCCAAGAATTACTACACAACTTTTTTTTGAATCAACAAAAACAATTATTGATAAATATATTTACAAGAATGAAGAAACTGGAGAAAAATTAAAAAAAAAAAATACCATTTATTTTATTTCGACTATAAAAAATTTAATATCAAAAAAAAAAATTTTTAGTTATGACCTACGTTCTTTATCACAAGCATATGTATTTTACAAATTATCAAAAATTCAAGTTAGTAACTTTTCGAAATTAAAGGCTGTTCTTGAATATAACATATGCATAACATCCTTTTTTGTTAAGAATCAAATAAAGGATTTTTTTCAAGAACAAGGAATCTTTCATTATGAATTAAAAGATAAAACACTTTTAAATTCCGAAGTAAATCCATGGAAAAACTGGTTACGAAGTCATTATCAATACAATTTACCTCAGGTTGCGTGGGCTAGATTAGTAACAAAAAAATGGAAAAATAAAATAAACGAAGACTCGCTAGTTCTAAAGCCAAGTTTAACCAAAGAGGATTCATATGAAAAAAACAAAGTTGATAATTACAAAAAACAAAAAATTTTTGAAGCCGACTCGTTATTAAATCCAAAACACAATTTAAAAAAAGATTATATATATAATCTTTTTTGCTACAAATCTATTCATTCTACAGAAATTTTTTTTTTTTACGTGTCTATAGGTATTACTCTAGATAATTGTTTAATCTCTTATTTTCTAGAAAAATATAATATTCGGGGTATGGGGGACATCCGGCATAGAAAATATTTGGATTGGAGAATTCTAAACTTTTGGTTTAGAAAAAAATTAAATATTGAGCCCTGTATTGATACCAAGAGTAAAAAAAAATATATTAAGACTAAAGTTCAGAATTATAAAAGAGTTGATAAAATAACTAAGACGGGTCTTGCCAATAAAAAAAGAAACTTTTTTGATTGGATGGGAATGAATGAAGAAAAAATAAATCGTCGTATAACAAATTTTGAAATTTTTTTCTTTCCAGAATTTTTATTTTTTTCTAGTACATATAAAAAGAAACCTTGGGTGATACCAATTAAATTACTTCTTTTCAATTTTAATGAAAACAAAAATGTTAATAAAAAGATCACTGAAAAGAAAAAAGGTTTTATACGATCAAATGAAAAAAAATACCCTCGATTTTATAATCTAAATAAAGAAGAAAAAGAATCGGCGGGTCAAGGAGAGCTTGAATCAGATAAAGAAAAAAAAATAAATCCTGAACCAGCTATATCAAACCAAGAAAAAAATATGGAAGAAAATTATGCGGAATCGAAGATAAAAAAACGTAAAAATAAAAAACAATACAAAAGCAATACAGAAGCGGAACTCGATTTATTTATCACAAGGTATTCGCGTTTTCAATTGCGATGGAATTGTTTTTTTAATCAAAAAATTCTCAATAATGTAAAAGTATACTGTCTCTTGGTTAGACTAAAAAATCCAAACGATATAGCGATATCTTATATTGAAAGAGGGGAGATGAGTCTAGACATTCTAATGATTAAGAAGAATTTAACTTTTACAAAATTAATGAAAAAAGGAATTTTTATTATTGAACCTGTACGTTTGTCTGTAAAAAACGATGGACAACTTATGATATATAGAACCATAGATATTTCATTGGTTCAAAAAAAAAATAAAAATAAAAGATACAAAAAAAAATTTGAAAAATCCATTACAAAATATCAAAATAAAAGTGTAAAAAAAAATATATATATATATGATTTCTTTGTTCCGGAAAACATTCTATCCCCTAAACGACGTAGAGAATTTCGAATTCTAATTTGTTTTAACTTAAAAAAAAAAAATACGAGGAATATAAATTCAAGATTTGATAAGAATATTCAAAACTGGACCACAGTTTTGCATAAAAAGAAAGATCTTTATAAGGATAAAAAAAACCTCATTAAATTAAAATCCTTTCTTTGGCCCAACTTTAGATTAGAAGATTTAGCTTGTATGAATCGATATTGGTTTAATACTACTAATGGAAATCGTTTCAGTATGATAAGAATACATATGTATACACGATTTAAAATTCATTAATGATAGATCCTTTTTACTATAATATAATATATTTAAGTAATATAAAATATATTTAAGTAATATAATATAATATATTAAGTTACGGTATATGAAAACAACTGTATACACAAATATGAGGGATTGTTTTAAATTCAATCTTTATACATGAGATTAATTTAATCAATGACGTAGATACCAATCAGAACAGATACATAAATAAATTAAAATAATCCTCCTTTTTAGATCTAAATTTATACTTTTTAATAAAATATAAGAATAATTAAGTTGCTAATTAAATTCAGATCCTTGTACAAAAAAAATACCACTATTATTACTGATCAGTAAAACTCATATCTTTCAATTCATATAAAAAAGGGAAGTATTTCTTTTTATGATAAAAAATACATTCATTTCATTTCAAGAAAAAAAAAAAGAAAGCAGGGGATCCGTTGAATTTCAAGTCTTCAGTTTCACTAATAAGATACGAAGACTTACTTCACATTTGGAATTGCACAGAAAAGATTATTTATCTCAGAGGGGTCTACGAAAAATTCTGGGAAAACGTCAACGACTGCTGGCTTATTTGTCAAAAAAAAATAGAGTACGTTATAAAGAATTAATTAATCAGTTGAATATTCGGGAATTAAAAACTTGTTAAATTACAAAATTGTGAATTAATTAATTTTTTAGATATTTAATTTTTTCATAAACTTATTTTTCAGCAATATAATTCATGCTAGAACGAATCAAGGAAAAACTTATGACGAGACCTGTTACAGGAAAAGATCTTATGATAGTCAATATGGGACCTCACCACCCATCCATGCATGGTGTTCTTCGCTTAATTGTTACTCTAGATGGCGAAGATGTTGTTGACTGTGAACCCATATTGGGTTATTTACACAGGGGAATGGAAAAAATTGCAGAAAACCGGGCAATTATACAATATTTACCTTATGTAACGCGATGGGATTATTTAGCTACTATGTTTACAGAAGCAATAACAGTAAATGGACCAGAACAATTGGGAAATATTCAAGTTCCTAAAAGGGCCAGCTATATCAGAGTAATTATGCTGGAATTGAGTCGTATAGCTTCTCATCTGTTATGGCTCGGCCCTTTTATGGCAGATATTGGTGCACAGACTCCTTTTTTCTATATTTTCAGAGAACGCGAATTTATATATGATCTATTCGAATCTGCCACCGGTATGAGAATGATGCATAATTTTTTTCGTATTGGAGGAATTGTGGCTGATTTACCTTATGGTTGGATAGATAAATGCTTGGATTTTTGTGATTATTTTTTAACCGAGGTTGTTGAATATCAAAAACTGATTACACGAAATCCTATTTTTTTAGAACGGGTTGAAGGAGTTGGGATTATTGGTGGGGAAGAAGCAATAAATTGGGGTTTATCCGGACCAATGCTACGCGCATCCGGAATACCATGGGATCTTCGTAAAGTTGATCGTTATGAGTCTTACGATGAATTTGAATGGGAAATTCAATGACAAAAACAAGGGGATTCATTAGCTCGTTATTTAGTACGACTTAGCGAAATGACAGAATCCATAAAAATTATTCAACAGGCTCTGTAAGGACTTCCGGGAGGTCCCTATGCGAATTTAGAAAGCAGAGGCTTTGATAAAAAAAGGAATCCAGAATGGAATGATTTTGAATATCGATTCATTAGTAAAAAACCTTCTCCTACTTTTGAATTATCGAAACAAGAACTTTATGTAAGAGTTGAAGCCCCAAAAGGGGAGTTGGGAATTTTTCTAATAGGAGATCAAAATGGTTTTCCTTGGAGATGGAAAATAAGACCACCGGGTTTTATTAATTTGCAAATTCTTCCTGAACTAGTTAAAAGAATGAAATTGGCTGATATTATGACGATACTCGGTAGCATAGATATAATTATGGGAGAAGTTGATCGGTAAAATGATAATTTATGCAACAGAAGTACAAACTATAAATTCTTTTGTTAGATTGGAATCTTTAAAAGAGGTCTACGGACTAATATGGATGTTTGTCCCTATATTTTCTCTTGTATTGGGAATCATAACAGGTGTACTAGTAATTGTGTGGTTAGAAAGAGAAATATCTGCAGGGATACAACAACGTATTGGACCTGAATACGCTGGCCCGTTGGGAATTCTTCAAGCCCTAGCCGACGGGACAAAACTACTTTTTAAAGAAGATCTTCGTCCAGCTAGAGGAAATAGCCCTTTATTTAGTATTGGACCGTCGATAGCAGTTATCTCAATTTTACTAAGTTATTCAGTAATTCCCTTTAGCAATCACCTTGTTTTAGCGGATCTCAATATCGGTATTTTTTTATGGATTGCCATCTCAAGTATTGCTCCTATTGGACTTCTTATGTCAGGATATGGATCAAATAATAAATTAGGTGGTCTGCGAGCTGCTGCCCAATCGATTAGTTATGAAATACCATTAACTCTATGTGTTTTATCAATATCTCTACGTGCGGTTCGTTGAAATATAAACATTTTTACTATAAATACGTTTCTTCTATACAAATTAAGTTAAAAACGGAATATATATATTTATTTTTGGGTTAATCTTAATAAAAGGAATTTGATAGTTATATATGAGTTAAAAAAACTGCTCAGAAATTAGCAGTAAAAAAATTTGAGTCTCGTTTCCTATGTACAAAGGTTAAACGGAAATAAACATAATCGTAATAATAATTTTACCCCAAGGTTGGTTGATTTAGTCATCCTGGTTTGAAGCGGGTTCAAAATATTAACCATATGGCGTTTTCACTATCAGTTATATAGATTAACATACATGTATTACAAAGTGAGCGGCAATTAGGTAAAAGTGAGTGGATGGTTAGAAACACCAAAATACACAAAGAATTTGTAATAGAGATTAAACAAATTGCAAAGGATATTTATGCATACCATAATATAACAAAAAAAGAAGATTAATTGGGGCTTGAAATTAGTAGAAATGATCAGACAGTACTCCCCAAGATTCCGATTCAGAGTATGCTCCTATCCACCGATAAATGTAATGACTATCAGAAACGAAATAATCTTTTATTTTTTAAGTCCACCAACTTTTTTATAAAAAAGGTAAAGAAGAATAGGAACGAAACAAGGATAGTTTTTTCATATATTTCGAAAATAAAATTTCTGTCATGAATAATAAACTAATAGGATGTCTAATTCTTTTTCGTAATTGAAAACCACGATGAGCTGAAATACCTTTTTTTTTTTTACAAGGAGTTTTTTATTAAAGGATTAAGTTATGACTCAACAAATAGAAATTAAAATTTGTAAAAGATGAGATGAATTCCGAAGCGCTTTTTTTTTATTCTTAGAATTTGAGCAGACAGAATTCCGTTGGTATAATTCGGGACCCCAGATATATTTATATTTAATCTATTTTAGAACACATCATATCCATCTAAATAATACTAATCTGGTCCTTAGATTTATTTCTGGCCCCCGAGGAGCCGTATGAGGCGAAGACCTCATGTACGGTTTTGTAATAGCGGTGAGAATAGTAATGTTATCACCGACTAGGATTATCTAACAGTTTAAGTACAGTTGATATAGTTGAGGCACAATCAAAATATGGTTTTTGGGGATGGAATTTGTGGTGGCAACCTATAGGTTTTATCATTTTTCTAATTTCTTCCCTAGCAGAATGCGAGAGATTACCGTTTGATTTACCAGAAGCGGAAGAAGAATTAATAGCAGGTTATCAAACTGAATATTAAGGTATCAAATTTGGTTTATTTTACGTTGCTTCTTATCTAAATCTATTAATTTCCTCATTATTTGTGACAGTTCTATACTTAGGCGGTTGGAATATTTCTATTCCGTATATATCTATTCTGGAGCTATTTGAGAGGGATCAAACTTTTGGAACACCAATAGGTATCTTTATTACATTAGCTAAAACATATTTGTTCTTGTTCATTTCTATCGCAACAAGATGGACTTTACCTAGGCTAAGAATGGATCAACTACTAAATCTTGGATGAAAATCTCTTTTACCTATTTCCCTTGGTAATCTATTATTAACAACTTCTTTACAACTCTTTTCACTATAAATTGAAAATGAATCCAATATATTCATTACTTGTTTTAAACAAGAGAAAGAAACAAAGATCAAATTATTTATAGATAATTACAATATGCTTCCTATGATAACCGGGTTCATGAATTATGGTCAACAAACCCTACGAGCTGCAAGGTATATTGGTCAAGGTTTCATGATTACCTTATCCCACACAAATCGTTTACCTGTAACTATTCAATATCCCTATGAAAAATTAATAACCTCGGAACGTTTCCGCGGGCGAATACATTTTGAATTTGATAAATGCATTGCTTGTGAAGTATGTGTTCGAGTATGTCCTATAGATCTACCTGTTGTTGATTGGAAACGAATATAAAAAAAAAAAAAAACGATTGCTTAATTACAGTATTGATTTTGGCATTTGTATATTTTGCGGTAATTGTGTTGAATATTGTCCAACAAATTGTTTGTCAATGACCGAAGAATATGAATTTTCAACTTATGATCGTCACGAATTGAATTATAATCAAATAGCTTTGGGTCGTTTACCAATGTCAGTAATTGACGATTACACTATTCGAACAATTTTAAATTCACCTCAAACAAAAAATGGGTAAACCCATTAAGTTTATTAATTATTACAAAAAAGACTTCAATTTTTTTGAATTATATAAATAATTTAATTAAAAACTTGTATTATATTTATATAATAATCTTAAGTATTAAGGCTCATTCTTTTAATATAATAAATTCGTAATTACTTTATTTAAATATATAGGTTGAACACTTTAGCATAAAAAAGCGAAACTGTCTAATAATTGTATCTACATAAATTCATATCCATTAGATTCTAATTTCACTCTATTAGAAACATATTAAACACAAATTCCCCGGTTAAATTAATAAGGTCATGAAAAGGGTTTCGATTTTTTCTTATTTTAATAATATAATGGATTTGCCTGGACCAATACATGATTTTCTTTTAGTTTTTCTGGGATCCGGTATTCTAGTAGGAGGTTTGGGAGTGGTATTACTTCCCAACCCAATATTTTCGGCCTTTTCCTTAGGATTTGTTCTTGTTTGTATATCTTTATTGTATATTCTATCAAATTCCCATTTTGTAGCTTCTGCACAACTCCTTATTTACGTGGGGGCCACAAATGTTTTAATCATATTTGCTGTGATGTTCATGAATGATTCAGAATATTACACAAATTTCAATCTGTGGACCGTCGGGAATGGAATTACTTCGTTGGTTTGTACAACTATTCTTTTTTCATTAATTTATACAATTCTCGATACGTCATGGTACGGGGTTATTTGGACTACAAGATTAAACCAGATTCTAGAGCAAGATTTAATAAGTAATAGTCAACAAATAGGAATTCATTTATCACCCTTTTTCTTCCATTTGAACTCATTTCAATAATTCTTTTAGTTGCTCTGATAGGTGCCATTTCGGTGGCTCGTCAATAAAAAACGTTACATTAGTAAAGACTAAAGAAAACTTTATGTATGTTATGATATTTTTTTGTTCATTCAATTAAATTTGATTGAATACTATACTTAATATAAAAAAATATATATATATTATATATATTTTTTTTACCAAAATTTTACCTAAATATATTTTTTATTCGTACTTTTTTGTTATATTCTAGTTGATTGAATCCGGTGAATTATTGTTCATATTGAAATGAATCAAAATTGATAAGGAGTTGCTGAATGATACTCGAACATGTACTTGTTTTGAGTGCCTATTTATTTTTGATTGGTCTTTATGGATTGATCACGAGTCGAAATATGGTTAGGGCTCTTATGTGTCTTGAACTTATACTCAATGCAGTTAATATGAATTTCGTGACATTTTCTGATTTTTTTGATAATTCCCAACTAAAAGGGGATATTTTCTGCATTTTTTTTATAGCAATTGCAGCCGCTTCAGCGGCTATTGGATTAGCTATAGTTTCGTCAATTTATCGTAACAGAAAATCAACTCGTATCAACCAAATCGACCTTATTAAATAAGTAGCATAAAAAAAATTTATAGATTTTAATTTGCATATATATAATAGGTTATTACTTACTAGATTATATTTGTGAAAATATAAGAAATCAAAGTATTTTAGCCCCTTTTTTTAATCAATTGAGCCAGAATTCATTACAAAAATTCTATTAAAGGAAATCATTGCTTCATCTAGTATTTTAATATATCATTCAGTTATAAGTTTACTAGATTGAAAATTTATGACATTCAAAAAACTATAGATCCTATGTCACATTCAGTAAAAATTTATGATACCTGTATAGGATGTACTCAATGTGTCCGAGCATGCCCTACAGACGTATTAGAAATGATACCTTGGGATGGATGTAAAGCTAAGCAAATAGCTTCCGCTCCAAGAACCGAGGACTGTGTTGGTTGTAAGAGATGTGAATCTGCCTGTCCGACGGATTTTTTGAGCGTTCGAGTCTATTTATGGCATGAAACAACTCGAAGCATGGGTCTAGCTTATTGATACGTTACCGAAAACCTCATTTGAATAAATTTGGAATAAATTTTATTTATTTTTTTTTTACTGGAGAATGGGAATAGATGGACTTTCTATAGGAACAATTTTACTGACGGGATTTATTACTACTTTAGCTACGTTAGCGGCTTTTCCTGTTACTCGGGATTCCCGATTCCTGATGTTAGCAATGTACAGCGGTCAAATAGGATCGTTTTCTTCTAGGGATCTTTTACTTTTTTTCCTCATGTGGGAATTAGAATTAATTCCCGTTTATCTACTTTTATCCATGTGGGGTGGAAAGAAACGTCTGTATTCAGCTACAAAATTTATTTTATACACTGCAGGAAGTTCTATTTTTTTATTAATAGGAGTTTTAGGTATAAGTTTATATGGTTCGAACGAACCAACATTAAATTTAGAACTATTAGCTAATCAATCCTATCCTGTCACACTCGAAATACTATTTTATATTGGATTTCTTATTGCTTTTGCCGTCAAATCACCGATTATACCTTTACATACTTGGTTACCTGACACCCACGGCGAGGCACATTACAGTACCTGTATGCTTCTCGCTGGAATCTTATTAAAAATGGGAGCATATGGGTTGGTTCGAATCAATATGGAATTATTACCTCACGCTCATTCTATGTTTTCTCCTTGGTTGATGGTAGTCGGTACAATCCAAATAATTTATGCAGCTTCAACATCTCTTGGTCAACGTAATTTAAAAAAGAGAATAGCCTATTCTTCTGTATCTCATATGGGTTTTATAATTATAGGTATTGGTTCTATAAACGGACCCTGGACTTAATGGAGCTATTTTACAAATAATCTCTCATGGATTTATTGGCGCTGCACTTTTTTTCTTGGCAGGAACTAGTTATGATAGAATTCGGCTTGTTTATCTTGATGAAATGGGTGGAATGGCTATCTCCATTCCAAAGATATTTACAATGTTTACTATACTTATCGATGGCTTCCCTTGCATTACCGGGCATGAGTGGTTTTGTTGCAGAATTAATCGTTTTTTTTAGAATAATTACCAGCCAAAAATATTTATTAATTTCAAAAATTTTAATTATTTTTGTAATGGCAATTGGAATAATATTAACTCTTATATATTTATTATCTATGTCACGCCAAATGTTCTATGGATACAAGTTAATTAATGTAAAAAACTTTTCTTTTTTTGATTCTGGACCCCGAGAGTTATTTCTTTCAATCTCTATTCTTCTACCAATAATAGGTATTGGGATTTATCCTGATTTTGTGCTCTCATTAGCAAGTGACAAGGTCGAATCCATTTTATCTAATTATTTTTATGGCTAGTTTTCAGGAAATAAAAAAAAGCATTAAATTGAATTGTAATCAGAAGTCTTTGGTCTTTGTATTGTGAGAACCTTTTGAATCATTGTACTACTTGATTCAAAAGGTTCTTTATTATTTACTACTAAAAACTAAATTAGATTTCTTAACTTATATGAAGTTATATATAGATGCTATTCTTTTTTATTTGGATTCCTTTATTTTTTGGTTAATGTTTTATTTAATTCGATGTAAATGAACCATAACTATGTAAACCAATTCCTAAAAGATTGACGCCAAAATAGCATATCCAAATTAAAAGAAAGCCTATAGAAGCCACAATTGCAGAATTTATACCCCTAACATTCCTATTTGTTTTAATATGTAAATAAATTGCGAATATGGTCCAAGTAATAAACGCCCAAGTTTCTTTTGGATCCCAATTCCAATATGAACCCCACGTCTCATTAGCCCATACAGCTCCTGAAAGAATGCCGACGGTTAAAAAAATAAATCCAAGACTAATAATACGAAAACTCCAAAAATCTAATTGTTCAATCAATTGATACCTATAATAATTTCGAGAAAAACTAAAATTAATGTTTTGTTGTAGTTTTTGTTGTAGTAAAATAGAATTTATTTCATTTATGTCGTAAAGTACATCAAAAGAAAATAATTTCTTAAATGAATTATTTTCTTTTATATTCTTTTTCCAAAAAGTAGGGCCAACTTTGCGAAATGTAATGACTAGAAGAGCTATTGATAATAATGATCCGCATAACATAGCGCCATAGCCTAATATCATCATACTTACGTGCATCATTAACCACTGGGACTGGAGAGCTGGTACTAATATTGTAGACTGAGGCATTTTGTTTAAAAGACCTGAAGTGGCAAAACCCTGAATAAAAATAGCACTTGGCGCAGTTATTGCGTTTAGGTGATTTTTTTGTTTTTTTTTTAAATAGGAAACAATATGAATAATTGAAAAAGCCCACGAAAGAAAAATTAATGATTCATATAAATTACTTAATGGAAAATGTCCTGAATAAATCCAACGAGTGAATAATAATCCTGTGATACCAAAAAACGTAATTACGATTCCTTTATCTGATGAATAAAAAAATCCTATGATTTCATCTAAATTAACTAATAAAGTTAAAAAACGAATTGTCAGTACAATAGAAACGACCGAAAAAGATATATGAGTTAATATATGCTCTAAAATTGAAAAAATCATAAAAAATATGTTAAAAATTAATAAATTAATACTAGGTTTTACCCGATTTTCGAAAAAGTCGGGTATTAGTTTGATTAGAAAACTTATAATATAATATCTCTTTTATAAGATCTTATGCCGCTACTCGGACTCGAACCGAGATGCTATAGCACTGCTTCCTAAGAGCAGCGTGTCTACCAATTTCACCATAGCGGCAACTTGTTCAAAACAATACTAACAAGTTTTTATTCAATCGTCGAGATTAAAATATAAATAAAGAGGCCAATTCAATGGAATTTACAATTAATTTCATGAATAAAAAAATAAAAACCTGTTTAAATAGGTTTTTGGGGTTTTAATTCAATTAAGATCTTTTTTTTTTTACCTGAGTTAGTTTAAAATTTTTAAATGAACTTTTTGTACTTTCTTTTTTTTTATAGAATACAATAAAAGATGCTTTTTATAAAAATTAAAACTTCGCCAAAATACTTAGAAATTTTAAATAAAATAAAATAAGATTTGCCTAATTGCTCCAGATAACAAAAATAATTATCAAACCATCTGTTTTGCTACATCGTTTTATACTGTACAAACATAAGATTTTTTGATCACTTAGAAATAATATATTATATTATTATTTATTATTATCTAATATTCACTTGTTATGGATAGATGCTTTTATCAATTTGATTCCAAGTAAAGAATATAACAATTCAGATATATAATAATTTCTAAAAGTATAAAGTTAAAAGTTTTTAACTTAAGAATTAATTAATTTTAAGAACCTATTGATTTCGCTTAAAGATCTTGTATTTCCTCTTAACGAGGAAATACAAGATCTTTTTTTATTATTGCATAAAGTTTGTGATGGGGAAAATAAGAATCCCTTGTTTGAAAAAAAAAAAAAAAAAAAATGTTAACCTTTCTTTTTATCTATATATTGTCTTTTTGTTCCTCTTTTGGTTCCTAATTATTTTTTTTTTTCTAAAAAATTAGTTTTTTTTTAGGATAATTCTAATTATTTTAGTGTTTTTTATTTATTTTGTTGTACAAAAAAACTTTTTGAATTACCTGTAGAAAGTGATTTACCTAACGAAAAAGCTTTCAACGATGTCCAATATCCCTTCCTTTTCCAAAATTTTTTACGAATACGCTTTTTCGAGATAGAAGTACGTTTTTTTGGAACTGCCATTCAAAAATGAAAAAAAAAAATTTTCAGTGGTATAATTGGATGTCAAAGACATTTATTATGCTATTCGTTCGTACTCCATATTGAGTTTTTTCTTTAAAATTTTATTATATATTATTTTCAAAACAAAAAAAACATTCAAAAGTTTAAAACCCAACGGTTTTTTACTTTTTTTTTTTTTTTTATTAAAATTTTATTTTATTTAACGTTTGAAATCCGTACGAGAGTTCTCATTTAATTAATCTCTACTGATAGATTATATTATCAATAAAATTCTGAAATTATAATAATCTTTCTTGCAAAAAAAAAAAAGATCACTTAGTGTACTGGAAGACAGTCACTAAATTCCAAAATTAATTCCTTAATAATTCTAAATTATCAAACTCAAATAAAATTTTTATGTAAAGTTTTTTTTCTTATATAATAAATATTAAGTATTTTTTTGTCGTGTAAATCTTTGTTCTATTCTTAATATATGTATATAAATTATTGTAGTACGGAATTATAATTAACTTTTTCTATATCTGTAGAAAATCACAATTTTATTTAGTAGTATTTTATTTAGTAGTAATAAAAAAAGACAAATAATTTTTTTTTGCAATAGCTTAGTAATATTATTTAATCACTTATAATTTTTTGATTTGAATATATATTTATTTTCAAAGTTTTATGAAGGATTATACTAATTCAAAAAATTTATATTTCGGTTTGAAATCGCGTGCTTTTTTTTGTCCCTTTTTGAAAAAAAAATATATATATATACAAACCAGTGAATAAGAAATAAAAAATGGAAGAATAAAATAAAAAAGGGTTTTTATTTTATGGAACATACATATCAATATTCATGGATCATCCCTTTCAGTCCACTTCCAGTACCTATTTTACTAGGAGTTGGACTTCTACTTTTTACGACAGAAACAAAAAACCTTCGGCGTATGTGGACTTTTATGAGTATTTTTTTGTTAAGTATAGTTATGATCTTTTCACTCTATCTATTTATTCAACAAATTTTTATAAGTTCTATTCATCAAAATGTATGGTCTTGGACCATAAATAATGAATTTTATTTTGAGTTCGGTTACTTTATTGATCCACTTACGTCTATTATGTCAATATTAATTACAACTGTTGGAATTTTGGTTCTGATTTATAGTGACAATTATATGTCTCATGATCAAGGATATCTGAGGTTTTTTGCTTATATGGGTTTTTTTAATACTTCAATGTTAGGATTAGTTACTAGTTCTAATTTTATTTTTTTGGGAATTAGTCGGAATGTGTTCATATTTATTAATAGGTTTTTGGTTCACACGACCTGTTGCGGCGAATGCTTGTCAAAAAGCTTTTGTAACTAATCGTGTAGGGGATTTTGGTTTATTATTAGGAATTTTAGGTCTTTATTGGATAACTGGTAGTTTTGAATTTCAGGATTTGTTAGAAATATTCAATAATTTTATTTTAAATAATAGAGTAAATATCTTATTCCTTACTTTGTGTGCATTTCTCTTATTTGTGGGTCCTATTGCTAAATCCGCACAATTTCCTCTTCATGTATGGTTACCTGATGCCATGGAGGGCCCTACTCCTATTTCGGCTCTTATACATGCTGCTACTATGGTAGCGGCGGGAATTTTTCTTGTAGCTCGTCTTCTTCCTCTTTTTATAGTTATCCCTTCTATAATGTATATAATATCTTTGATAGGTATAATAACAGTACTCTTAGGAGCCACTTTAGCTCTTGCTCAAAAAGACATTAAGAGAGGTTTAGCCTATTCTACAATGTCTCAACTGGGTTATATGATGTTAGCTCTAGGTATGGGGTCTTATCGATCCGCTTTATTTCATTTGATTACTCATGCTTATTCGAAAGCTTTGTTATTTTTAGGATCTGGATCCATAATTCATTCAATGGAAGCTATAGTTGGATATTCTCCCGATAAAAGTCAGAATATGATTCTTATGGGTGGTTTGACAAAACATGTACCGATTACAAAAACTGCCTTTTTAGTAAGAACACTTTCTCTTTGTGGTATTCCACCCTTTGCTTGTTTTTGGTCTAAAGATGAAATTCTTAATGATAGTTTGTTGTTTTCGCCGATTTTGGTAATAATAGC